GACAAAGCACGAAGAGTAATTGATCAAATACGCGGGCGTTCTTATGAGGAAACACTTATGATATTAGAACTGATGCCCTATCGAGCATGTTATCCCATTTTTAAATTGATTTTTTCTGCAGCAACAAATGCTAGACGTTATAGAAAATTCAAGAAAGCAAATTTAATCATTAGTAAAGCTGAAGTTAATAAAGGCACTACTACAAAAAAATTAAAACCACGAGCTCGAGGACGTAGTTATCTGATAAAAAAACCTACTTGTCACATAACTATTGTATTAAGAGATATAACTTTCTTTGATGGATATGACAAATTTATAGAAAGTCTCATTCCACGCGACGTACTAGTTTTGTTCCGTGCCATACCTAAAGGCAGGCGAATAGAACTTTTGTCTGGACGTTATTTGGAAAAGTATAGATTAAAGACTTATTTCTACCGTCTGGCTCTCATTTAAAATAAGTATGATGGGGTAATATGGGACAAAAAATAAATCCACTTGGTTTCAGACTTGGCACAACCCAAAGTCATTATTCACTTTGGTTTTCACAACCAAAAAACTATTCGGAAGGTCTACAAGAAGATCAAAAAATACGAGATTGTATCAAAAATTATGTACAAAAAAATACAAAAACATCCTCGGGTGTCGAAGGAATTGCACGTATAGAAATTCAAAAAAGGATTGATCTGATACAAGTGATAATCCATATGGGATTCCCAAAGTTATTAATAGAAAATAAACCACAAGGGATCGAAGACCTAAAAATAAATGTACAAAAAGAATTGAATTGTGTGAACCGAAAACTCAACATTGCTATTACAAGAATTGCAAAACCTTATGGGGACCCTAATATTCTTGCCGAATTTATAGCCGGACAACTAAAGAGTAGGGTATCATTTCGAAAAGCAATGAAAAAAGCTATTGAATTAACCGAACAAGCTGATACAAAAGGAATTCAAATCCAAATTGCAGGCCGTATCGATGGAAAAGAAATTGCACGTATCGAATGGATAAGAGAGGGTAGGGTTCCCCTACAAACCATTCGCGCGAAAATTGATTATTGTGCCTATACCGTTCGAACTATTTATGGGGTATTGGGTATCAAAATTTGGATATTTATAGACGAGGAATAATAAGTCTTTACTTGACTTTCTGTTTCAATTTAACGATGGAACAAAAAATGACATCCTTTTTTCCATCCAATCAATTCTAATTTTTAATCCCACAAGGTTTAATAAAAATTCGATTAACCCTTTAGATAAAATAGATAAAATTGCTATGCTTAGTGTGTGACTCGTTAGGTTTTGTTAAAAGATTCAAAAAAAAAAAAGAACACATAGTGCGAAGTATGAACTAATAACTATAGAACTAATAACTAACTCATCGCATCACATTATCTCGATCCAAAGAAACAGTCAAGATATGCTATTTTAGTCCTATCATTGTAGCAACTGAAATTTTTTTTGGCATAAACAATTCATTAGATTTATTGTCAAACAAAATAAAAATACAAAAAATAAATAAAGGATACGGATAAATGGAAAGGTGAGAGAAAGAAAAAAATCAATAGAAAAGATATATGATTCCAATATGTAAGGTCTTTGAAACATCTTATAAAAAAAATGTAATAAAGCATCAATACAGATTCACACATAATTAGATGAATCTGTTCATAGAAAAATAAAGAGCTTTGAACCAATAACGACTAGGAAGATTGGCTCAAAAAGAAATTTTATATTATATTTTATTAAGAGCTCCGTTGTAGAATTCAGACCTAACCATTACATTAATCAAGAAGCGATGGGAACGATGGAACCCGTGAATACATAAGATTCAATTGAAAATGAACCCTTACGATTCATTGGGAAGGATGGCGGAACGAACCCGAGATCAATTCATATCTTATGAGAAAGGATAAACTAACTCTACAAGTGAATATAGATATTGAAAGAGTAAATATTCGCCCGCGAAAATTCTTTTTTTACTCAAATCAAAAATATCTAGTAAACTAGATGAATCCAAAAGAATTTTTTCATTCGCGAGGAGCCGGATGAGAAGAAATTTTCACGTCCGGTTCTGTAGTAGAGATGGAATTCCAAAAGAACCATCAACTATAACCCAAAAAGAACTAGATTCCGTAAACAACACAGGGGAAGAATGAAAGGAATATCTTATCGGGGGAATCGTATTTGTTTCGGAAGGTATGCTCTTCAGGCACTTGAACCCGCTTGGGTCACGTCGAGACAAATAGAAGCAGGGCGACGAGCAATGACACGAAATGCACGTCGTGGTGGAAAAATATGGTTACGTATATTTCCTGACAAGCCTGTTACAGTAAGACCTGCGGAAACCCGTATGGGTTCGGGGAAAGGATCTCCCGAGTATTGGGTAGCTGTTGTCAAACCAGGTCGAATACTGTATGAAATAAGCGGAGTATCAGAAAATGTAGCCCGAAGGGCTATCGCAATAGCGGCATCAAAAATGCCTATACGAACTCAATTCATTATTTCAGCATAATAGACCTAAATAGATCTTTTGGATAACAACTGGAAGTTTTTTTTTGGACAAACAATATTTCTTTTTCTTTTTCATCCCTTGCATTTCTTTTTGCATCGAAAGAACAAATAAAAACAAAATATGATTCAACCTCAGACCCATTTGAATGTAGCAGACAACAGCGGGGCTCGAGAATTGATGTGTATTCGAATCATAGGAGCTAGCAATCGTCAATATGCTCGTATTGGTGACGTTATTGTTGCTGTGATCAAAGAAGCAATACCCAACACGCCCTTAGAAAGATCAGAAGTAATCAGAGCTGTTATTGTACGTACCTGTAAAGAACTCAAACGCGACAATGGTATGATAATACGATATGATGACAATGCTGCAGTTATCATTGATCAAGAAGGAAATCCAAAAGGAACTCGCATTTTTGGTGCGATTGCCCGGGAATTGAGACAAAAATTTACTAAAATAGTTTCATTAGCTCCTGAAGTATTATAAGACGAGACGTAGGATATTTAAAGGAACATAGTAGATTGTGTATCACGTATATACCTTTCATTTTGAATTTATTTCGAATTAATAATAAAAATAAACTAAAAAGACATGTTGATTATATCAAATTGTGGGAGCACCACTGATTTTAGTTCATCATGGGTAGGGACACTATTGCTGATATAATAACTTCTATACGAAATGCGGACATGAATAGAAAAGGAATAGTTAGAATAGTATCTACTAACATTACTGAAAACATTGTTAAAATACTTTTACGAGAAGGCTTTATCGAAAATGCGAGAAAACACCAAGAAGGAAACAAATCTTTTTTGGTTTTAACTCTACGACATAGAAGAAATAAGAAAGGGCCTTATCAAAATACTTTCTATTTAAAAAGGGTCAGTCGACCTGGTCTACGAATCTATTCTAACTATCAACGAATTCCTAGAATTTTAGGTGGAATGGGGATTGCAATTCTTTCTACCTCGAGGGGTATAATGACGGATCGAGAAGCTCGACTAGAAGGAATTGGCGGAGAAATTTTATGTTATATATGGTAATCCCTAGAATATCCGAATTGGATTCAAAATTTCCTATTTGTGAACAAAAAAAAAGAAAAGACGACTTGTCTTTGTCTAATATCACTTCTCGATTAGTTGATACTTTAAGGGGGTTTTACCTGGAATGAAAGAACAAAAATGGATTCATGAAGGTTTGATTACTGAATCACTTCCTAATGGTATGTTCTGGGTTCGTTTAGATAATGAAGATCTGATTCTAGGTTATGTTTCAGGAAGGATACGACGTAGTTCTATACGAATCTTACCGGGAGATAGAGTTAAGGTTGAAATAAGTCGTTATGATTCAACCAAAGGTCGTATAATTTATCGACTCCGCAACAAGGATTCAAACGATTAACCAGTTTTTCAATTTCAACACTCTTTCCTACAAGAATACAATTCGAGGTTCAAAATATCAAGAAACTTATTTTCTTCCAATAAATAGATTCAAAATTAAAACTAAGGAATAACAAATATGAAAATAAGGGCTTCTGTTCGTCCAATTTGTGAAAAATGTCGACTGATCCGCAGACGGGGACGAATTATAGTAATTTGTTCTAATCCAAAACATAAACAACGACAAGGATAATCATTCTACTATAACTAAAACTAAGAACGAAAAGGAATTTTCTAAAAAAATTGCTAAAAGATTTGATTGATGTAAAAAAATGAAGGATTTGTTTTGACATGAAATGGATATATCCATATATCTTTGACTCATATTTATGAGATGATAAAATATGGCAAAACCTATACCAAAATTTGGTTCACGTAAAAATGGACGTATTAGTTCGCGTAAAAGTACACGTAAAATACCAAAGGGTGTTATTCATGTTCAAGCAAGTTTCAATAATACCATTGTGACTGTTACAGATGTACGAGGTCGAGTAGTTTCTTGGGCTTCTGCCGGTACTTGTGGATTTAGGGGCACAAAAAGAGGGACACCTTTTGCGGCTCAAACCGCCGTAGGAAATGCTATTCGTACAGTGGTAGAGCAGGGTATGCAACGGGCAGAAGTCATGATAAAGGGTCCTGGTCTCGGAAGAGATGCAGCATTACGAGCTATTCGTAGAAGCGGTATATTATTAAGTTTCGTACGAGATGTAACCCCTATGCCACATAATGGCTGTAGGCCTCCTAAAAAAAGACGCGTGTAGAAATAAGAATTCAAGAGATTGATTTCAAGAGAAATAAATGATTCAAAGATATTATCAATTTTGTAAAATATTACTATGGTTCGAGAGAAAATAAGAGTATCTACTCGGACACTACAGTGGAAGTGTGTTGAATCAAGAACGGATAGTAAATGTCTTTATTATGGGCGCTTTATTCTTTCTCCACTTCTAAAAGGTCAAGCGGATACAATAGGCATTGCGATGCGAAGGGCGTTACTTGGAGAAATAGAAGGAACATGTATCACACGTGCAAAATCTGAGAAAATAC